ATCCTTTACTCATACTCATTGAATTGGAAGATTTGATCCAATATAAAAAGATTATGCTTCGCGACTCCATAATCCCATTTTTTTTTTATTCAATTTCGAATTGACCTTTGGATACAAATCGTGAGAATGTATATTATTCCTCAAATATGCTATTGAGGGGAAAAGGATTAAACCTTTTTAAGAAATAAAGTTTTTGATCGGAATATGAAAAAAAAAACCGAAAGACCCCTTAACTATTTAAGTTGTTAATAGAACGAATCACACTTTTACCACTAAACTATACCCGCTACATATTTATTATTGTATATGAATGGACCATTTGTCGAACAAAGGAATGAGACACAATAAAGATAGCATCAGAATCATGAAATTCTAGCGTTGACACTTCGTCCCGCTGGGGACTTGAAAAAATAGGGGAAGAGCAGAAAGCTTATTTAAATAACATAAAAAACATAAAAAGTTATATTATTATATATTATAATAATTATTATAATTATACTTTTCCTTTGCTGGAAGTCATTACTGAAAGTCCCGGATCGAAGGAGTTATTAAAGCTGGACCATCAAAATGATGAATTCCGCATTTCTTTTTCAACTTCCCTGTCAACTGATAGATCAGATCTTATGAATTCGGGTCAATTCAATTGGATCTCAAGTATCAAAATAAAGCTTGTCCCTTGAACAAGTAAATGAGTTATATTATATTATAACTATGTTATGTGTGTTTAGTTTCATTTTGGATATTTTTTCATATATGTATTCTGTATGTTTTTTTTTCAGTAAATAATTAAGTAAATTGAGAAAAAAAAAAATAATAATTATAAATAATAATAATTTTCATAAAAATGTGAAAAAATTCCATACCATACTATAGTATTAATAATGCTAAGAAATAGCACTTCCATCATAGGAATGGGAATGGAAATTGCCCCTGTTGTTGCTTCAATAACAAGTATTTTGGATTTGATATTCAATCATACATAATGAAATCGTTTGATCTATGAATGATTCATTAGAACAAAAGAAGTAATGTAATGGCCCGGCCAGTACTTTACTTAACCAGGCCGGGTTAATGAGCCTTTCTTACAAAATAAAAGAAGTAAGGTATTTTTTCTATATCTATTCTATTGGGAGATAAGATATCTGTTTCGAATCATTATCTAAATTGAATTACTGATCAAATTCGTAGAGATCTTATCTATTTCAAGATGTTATCCATTTAGAATATATTGTTATCATTATTTTTTTATATCATTATAATAAAGAAGAAAAACAAGGGTTTTTATCAATCTTTACTTCACGTGTCACATCACACAAAAAATTTGCAATTTTGAATTGGGAGAGATGGCTGAGTGGACTAAAGCGGCAGATTGCTAATCCGTTGTACGAATTATTCGTACCGAGGGTTCGAATCCCTCTCTCTCCACTCCCTCTGATCACTTCAGACTTTCTCATTTTCAAAAAAAAAATGGAAATCCCTTTCTTTTTTCATCATAGGTAAATGTATGGAATACATAAAAAAACAAATAAGAAACAAAATTAAGAAAAAAGTAAAGAAAAACAAAAAATCTTTTTTTTTATTCCTCACGTCCAGGATTACGTCCCGGATCGTTAGATAAGAATCCAAAGATGAAGAGAGAAACAAAAAATATTACTACTGTGTAAACGAAGAGTTTGAGAGTAAGCATTACACAATCTCCAAGATCATTTTTTTTTTTGAAAAAGGAAATAGATTACCTATTTTTTTTTATCACATACACCATTTTGACATGACACCCCAAAAATAAAAAAAAAAGTAATTTTCACGAATTTATTTGTAATAAGAAAGATCTGATTCCTTCATTACCAAAAATTTTTTGCCACATCCATTATTGGGTATTGTGGGGGACCTTATAAAGTCCTTGTTTACTGGAAGGTCAGAACGAGGAAATAAGTTGATCCAAATTTCTCACTATGGTTATTCAATTCAATATACAAGAATTTCCATTTTTGAATCGAGGGTTCATAATGTAAGACTTATCTGATCTTATCAATTTTTAGAATTTTTTTTTTCGAATAAATCATGAATTTCGCAGAATATGAAAGATTTCATCGAAAACTTACAGCAGCTTGCCAAACAAAGGCTAAGAGAAAAAAGAGTACAGGTATGACAGGCATAACGTCTACGATTGGATTGAAAAAGGCATAAGCCTCGGGCAATTTGGCGAAGAAAAAACTACTCGAATAAAGGGTAAAATTAAGACAGATACAGATTAAACTAAAGATATTAAGCATAACAAACATTTCGTTCTTGTAGATTAGAAAATTGGATTTTGATTGAGTTATTTTTATGAGGGAAAACTGAAAAAAAAAAAGGCAGGTAAAAAAATTCTTTCTTTTCGTCGAACTCTCCCAAATCCAAAATCCTTCCTTTCATTCTCAAATGAGAATACAAGGAATTATAGTTTCATACAATATCTTAATGGAATTCTATGTAATGATCAATAAATTTTTTTTTTGATTCCATATTTCCATGTGTTGAATCCTAGCAACAATATATTTCATATTTTGGTTTGTATTGACGAATAACCAATACCAATATTAGTGTTTATTAGTGTCGAATAGAAATCTAAATGGGGCGTGGCCAAGCGGTAAGGCAACGGGTTTTGGTCCCGTTACTCGGAGGTTCGAATCCTTCCGTCCCAGATCATCTCCATCAGAAACGAAAGATTCCTCTCTTTAACAACTTTCTGTTTAATGTTGGATACAATGTGATCCAATCCTTTGTTCTGGATTCTAGGAATAATTCTCCGAATTATATCTTTTCTTTCATTTTGTTTCTCGCAAATGTAATCGAGTGTCAAATACGGGTGGAAATAAAGATATTTATTTTCATTCAAAAAAGAAATTTGGGGCTTATGATTCACATTCAGGGTATGCTTGTACTACTCATATTCATATTGAAGTTAGTTACTTAAGGAAACCTTATGTTCCATATCCATAAAATTGGAATTCTTACATTTAGCATTCTGAATCGAAATGTGAAAGAAAGGGCTTTCCATTCCCTTCCCAAAAGAAAGTCCAAAGAAAATAAAGGGTGTATCCCAATTCCACATTTTATGTGGAGACACATTTTATGTGGAGACTCAAAAGTACGTAGTTTTTGGTACTAATTTGATCGCTCGTCTTAAAACTTATAAAGCTGGGAAAGAACAAATAGGAAAAACTAATTTCTCTAGATCCCATTTTTTTGTATTTGATCTGGTTCAAATGAATAATTGTAAATCAATGTAATGTAACGATTGGATGTATGGAAATTTATGGATTCCATCTACTTGACTTTATGGAATTGATGGAAAGATTCTTGAACCCGAAGTAAAACAAAATCCGTATAAAATGAACAAGGTCCATGGCTATATGATATATATTATGTATTGTTATTGTATTTTTCTATTTCAGTAACAAGGGCTCTTCGGTTAAGTCAAAGGGGTGATTCCGAAAATATCTACATGATTACCTACCGGTAACAATTGTTCGTTCTATATGATGATGCTGGATACGAAAAGATTAGATTCTTCTTAATTCTTGATTCTTATTTTCTCTTTCAGATGAAAGAAAGAATAACGACTTGAATCTTACCTTACACGAGACCTTTTCCATTCCATACTCATGAAAACGAAAAAGAATTTTTATTTTTACTTCATTTTTTATGAACCCTTGATACTCGAAGAAGTGTGGGAAATCGATATTATATAGAAAGTTCCGACCCTTTCTTTCGAGTCATCGGAATAGTATATATTTGGTTAATAACTTATTTTGTTCCGGGATCGGAAATCTATTAAGGGTCGTTCTTTTGAGGTTTAGAATTTATTTGTTGGAGAAAAATGGGATCCTTTCATGATTGCCCATCCCGAACAATCTGTTGAAGATGTAAATAAAATAATACTTAAGTAAACTCGTTTATTCGTCTTTTTTAGAAATCTGTTTCATTCATATGATAGAATAGGGGGTTAGGTTAAATAAATTAACCCTTTTCTATCTATGGATAAATATTTATCCGTAGATAGATAGAAAGTATAGATTATTATCTACCGGTTGAGCCAATGACTATTCATGATTCCATATGGAATCAATTCCATACCGGTTCGAAATTCAATTAGAGGAATGTTATGGTAAAACTTCGTTTGAAACGATGTGGTAGAAAGCAACGTGCGACTTGAAGGACATGATCCGCTGTGGATTCTTACATCCACCATTTTCTATAGGAATGAAGATGCTCTTGACTCGACATAGTTTGTTCTGTTCCTGCTAGGAACCTAATTTGTGTTGGGTTGGTAAATAGAAATAGTACATGATGGAGCTCGAGTAAAAAGTATTAATTCATTTATCGGGGGGAAGAATCTAGGGTTAGTGACAATTAATAAGTTAGACCAACTTTGTAAGTATATCCTCAATATATAAATCGAAAGGTTCAAATTCGAACAAGTTTGAAATACAAAAAAAGTAAAATTTGTCGGAATTGGGAAAACTTGTTCGATGTAAAGTAAAGTGTATTACGAAGGAATCAATCGTTCATATTACTTTTTCATAGAAAGAAATAACAAAAAACAAAAGGTATGTTGCTGCCATTTTGAAAGGAATAAGAATCACCGAAGTAATGTCTAAACCCAATGATTTCACAAAGCAAAGAGAAAAGATTCCGGAACAAGGAAACACTATTTTCAATTGTCTCAATAATTTTATTAGAATGAGGAAAAAAATAGATTCGAGACGAGACAAACAAAAGAGGTTAGAGACGACTCAATAAATGTCTAAGGATTTCCCTTCGAACTCTTTCCGAATTATCCAACTTGAGTTATGAGTACAAATGATATTTCTTTTTTTCTGTATGTAAGGAAGAACAAAAAAATGACTCAAATCATAGTCTAATTCATGCTCTTATGGATCCATTTGCTATTATATACAGAAATTAGAATCATTTTTTCTCGAGCCGTATGAGGAGAAAACCTCCTATACGTTTCTAGGGGGGGCATTATTTATCTACATCTATCCCAATGAGCGATCTATCGAATCGTTGCAATTGATGTTCGATCCCGAAGAGAAGGAAGAGATCTTCGAAAAGTGGGTTTTTACGATCCGATACAGAATCAAACTTATTTAAATGTTCCCGCTATTCTATACTTCCTTGAAAAAGGCGCTCAACCTACGGGAACTGTTCATGATATTTTAAAGAAGGCAGAATTATTTAAAGAAAGAACTTCGAGTTAATTAAAGGAAAAAACAAAATTCATGAATAAAAAGAGGGAGGGTCACTAGTATCCATTTTTGTGTCATTATTTACCTACAAGTTGCCCTTTTCTTGTTCTATTCATACTTAACTTAATTTATTTTTTTTTTCTTTTTGTGGGAATCCACCAACAAACGAGTGGTAAATCTTGCTTATTGGACCTCTATTGATTGAATAAATCCGATATTTTTTCTCTACCTCTTCCTTATTTTTCATCTAAATTTCTTTTTTATGTTGTGCCAATCCAACACAAGTCTTTATTTGGTTTCCTTATTAATTTGTTTTCTCAACATCCCATTCATATTGACAATGGGGTATCGAAGAAATATAATTTGATCGATCGTAGATAAATGGATCCGCTTATCCCGACCCCCTATTGCTTTTTTTCTTCACTTCAGTTAAATGATGGGTTTTTGCCGGATTTATTCTTATACAAGACGTATTTTCTTAACGAAAAGAAAAAAAAAACGAGTGGTCTGTAAATTTGGACATTTCTATTTGGAATCAGTTGTTTTTTAATCTGATTTAATATTTTGGTCTTTATAATTGGTCCTAAAATCTTTCTTTTAGATTTCTTGCTAGTTCAATGTTTTGATGGAGTTGTGCAGTGCAATTCAATTGATTTTATTTTTTATTTCGATCGTATCTACATATCATATTTATTTTATTTGGGTTGCTAACTCAACGGTAGAGTACTCGGCTTTTAAGTGCGACTATGATCTTTTACACATTTTTGGATGAAGCAACGAATTCGTCCAGACTATTGGTAGAGTCTATAAGACCACGACTGATCCTGAAAGGTAATGAATGGAAAAAACAGCATGTCGTAATAATAAGAAAAAAAAAAAAATGGAATTTCTTATTATATTCTTATTTTTTTTTATAGGATTTGGATAGAATTTTGAGTTTATCCTTACCGGATCATTACAAAATTTTGTTTTGATTTGTGGAGGAGGACAAAAGAAATTAACATTTACAGTTGGGTCTAGTGAATAAATGGATAGAGCCCTATGGCTCCAATTCTGGTAAAAAAAAAAGCAACGAGCTTATATTCTTAATTTGAATAATTACCCGATCTAATTAGACGTTAAAAATAAATTAGTGCCTGATGCGGGAAAGGGTTCTCCTGTGAGTGGACCGTTGATTCTTTTTATTTTTTAAGAAATCCTAACTATTTTATATTATGGATTGGAGACGAATGTGTAGAAGAAACAGTATACTGATAAAAAGAATTTGTTCCAAAATCAAAAGAGCGATTGGGTTGCAAAAATAAAGGATTTTTTACCCTCTTGTAATTCTAACGAAGTTAAACCAATTGGATAGAAGGGGAGAGGAAAAAGATCTGTTGATTGGACTCCCCGTTTCCGGGGTATATATTTTTTTCTTACTGTATACATAATACATACCCTGTTCTGACCATATTGCACTATGTATCATTTGATAACCTAAGAAATGTTCCTGCTTCTGGTTCAAGTAGAAATGTAACTAAATGGAAGAATTACAAGGATATTTGGAAAAGGATAGATCTAGGAAACACCCCTTCCTATATCCGCTTCTCTTTCAGGAGTATATTTATGCACTTGCTCATGATCGTGGTTTAAATGGTTCGATTTTTTACGAACCTATGGAAGTTTTTGGTTATGACAGTAAATCTAGTTTAGCACTTGTGAAACGTTTAATTATTCGAATCTATCAACAGAATTATTTTCTTTCCTCGGTTAATGATTCTAACCAAAATCGATTCGTTGGTCACCACCACAACAATTTTTTTTATTCTCATTTTTATTCTCAAATGATATCAGAAGGTTTTGCAATTATTGTAGAAATTCCATTCTCGCTGCGATTAGTATCTTATTTCGAAGAAAAAGAAATACCAAAATCTCATAATTTACGATCTATTCATTCAATTTTTCCTTTTTTAGAGGACAAATTATTACATTTAAATTATGTATCAGATATACTAATACCCCACCCCATCCATATGGAAATCTTGGTTCAAATCCTTCAATGCTGGATTCAAGATATTCCCCTTTTGCATTTCTTGCGATTCTTTCTTCACGAATATCATAATTGGAATAGTCTTCTCATTACTCCGAAGAAATCTATTTATGTTTTTTCAAAAGAAAATAAAAGACTATTTAGGTTCCTATACAATTCTTATGTATCTGAATGTGAATTTGTATTCGTTTTTCTTCGTAAAAAATCTTCTTATTTACGATTAACATCTTCTGGAAC